CACTTCCAAAAAAATATCCCCCTTCAGGGGGACCTCCGGGACAAGTAGATGTTTCTGCTGCGCACCTTTGAAGTACCACGCTTCGCGTCCACCCAAAAAAGAAGATGCTTCGCTTTAGTAGCTTCGCTCCCTTAAACTCCTAAAGGCCCGTTTCGACGTAGGTCCCAGAGGGAGGTGGGCTATCCTGGACTTGAACCAGAGACCTCGCCCTTATCAGGGGCGCGCTCTACCACTGAGCTAATAGCCCGAGCTGTGCCAATAATTCCGTAGGGCCGTAGGCTCACATGAATATTCTACATGGGATTCTAGGTCTCATGCAACCGCTACGCGCCTCCCGTCCTCTACCCTCAGCCCCCTTCCCAAAGAAAAAGGGGCAAGAAGACGGGGATGCTAAAGGCATAGAGTCGAGGATACGGTGCGAAGCACGGGCTACGTTCCACAGCCTAAGTGAATCCTCCCAAAGGTACCTCAGCCTTCGGCCGGCGATTTGATTTATTTCTTTTGTTGGTGGTATTTTTATATATTTCCCTCCCTTCGGACCTGATAGGGTTGGTGCGAAGCACAAGTGGCAGAAGTGGCAGAAATGGAAAAAGTGGGGCAAAGTGGCAGAGTGGCAAATTTCCCGGAGCCCCTCCGGCGAAGATCCCCAAAGGCCGAAGGAAGGGATCTTTTGTTGCCTCCTTCGCACCTCCGGCGGCGGGCGGCAAGTGACAGATTTTTTATGCGTTACTCACGATTTGAAAAAAGCATTTTATTTAAATAAAAGACTGTTCATGAACAGTCTTTTCTGCTTATTAAGCAGCAGCAGCAGCAGCAGCAGCAGCAGCAGCAGCAGCAGCCCATAGGTTACTGGATGGGAAAAAAAGATCCCCCTTCGGGGGACCTACCTCCGGGGAAGTACAAAACTTCATGGAGGAGCTTTAGCTAAGGCAGAGGAGGCGAGAAGGAGAATTGACGCCTGGATCGCTATTATGCTATACTTCAACACAGGAGCGAAGCGAAAGCCGCCATGGTGAAATTGGTAGACACGTTGGTCTTAGGAACCAATGCTAACGCATCTCGGTTCGAGTCCGAGTGGCGGCATCGACTCTTCCCTACGACTCCTCCCTTACGCTACCTTCGGCGCCTTCCCAGCCGGAGCCAGAGGTGCGTCTTTTAGAAGTGCGGCCGCGGCGGCGTTAGCATGTCCCCGAAGGGGAGGCCTACAAATACAAAGTATAAGTATTGTGCTGCTATTTCATGCCATGTTTAGGTTGTAGAGAAAGCCGTAGGAGCGAAGCTTTTTTATTAGAGAATAAAACAAATGCATTTTTTAAAAACTTATACTTATACCTCTTCTTTTTTGAATTTTCATTACTAAAAGGCTCGCCCCCCTCCGGAATTTAATAAAAAATCAAAATATAAAGTTTTATAAAATTCTCTAGCGAATTATATAGAGATATGCTATTATAAATTACAGGTGCGCAGCTAAAAAATAAAGTATTAGAACATTAAATAATCAAAAAATATTATTCTTATATAAAGTTTTTCAACCAAAAACTTTTTTATAATAGTTCTTATAATCTACTAAATAGTAAGCTTCGAATTTTGAAAAAACCTTTCCTTTCTTTTTGCAAACCTTATTCAATTTTTGTACTAATCTTTAAAGTTTAATATCATTGCACCTTATAGAATTAACAAGCGTTCAAAGTTAAATTAATTTTTTAGATATAGGTGCGTAGCTAAAAAACATAATTTTATTATTCTGATACCAAGCCCCCTTCGGGCCCGAAACAAAGAACCGTAGGGCTTTAGCTCAAATTTATTTCACTAGCATACTAATAGGAGGTGCGCCAGCCGTGAAAATCGCAGTTTATGGAAAAGGAGGAATCGGAAAATCTACCACTAGCTGTAACATTTCAATTGCCTTGGCAAGACGTGGAAAACGTGTTTTACAAATTGGATGTGATCCGAAACATGATAGTACTTTTACATTAACAGGCTTTCTGATACCAACCATTATAGATACCTTACAATCAAAAGATTACCATTATGAGGATGTATGGCCTGAAGACGTTATTTATAAAGGATATGGAGGCGTTGATTGTGTTGAAGCAGGAGGACCTCCTGCAGGAGCTGGCTGTGGAGGTTACGTCGTAGGAGAAACTGTTAAACTTTTAAAAGAATTAAATGCTTTTTATGAATATGATGTAATCTTATTTGATGTTTTAGGAGATGTAGTTTGTGGAGGATTTGCCGCCCCTCTAAATTATGCGGATTATTGTATTATTATCACCGATAATGGTTTTGACGCTTTATTTGCTGCGAATAGAATTGCAGCCTCAGTTCGAGAAAAAGCTCGTACTCATCCATTACGATTAGCTGGTTTAGTTGGAAATCGTACTTCTAAGAGAGATCTTATTGATAAATATGTAGAAGCATGTCCAATGCCTGTTTTAGAAGTTTTACCTCTTATAGAAGATATTCGTGTTTCTAGAGTGAAAGGAAAAACTTTATTTGAAATGGCAGAATCAGATCCTTCTCAAAATTACGTATGCGATTTCTATTTAAACATTGCAGATCAAATTTTATCTAAATCAGAAGGAATAGTACCGCGAGAAGTACCAGATAGAGAATTATTTAGTTTATTATCTGATTTCTATTTAAATCAACCATCTTCTTCTAATACTAATCTAGAAAAGAATAATTTAGAAGATTTTTTGATGGTGTAATTTGAAACGAATCTTTTTCTTTGTCACGGTGTGTATAAGTTTTGGTACTAGACAAGAAAAAGATTCATATATTCTTAGCTTTTAGTAGTATCTACGATATTAATAAAGATTTAGAGATCCTAAGTTTGTATTCCCATTCCGGGGAGGCGAGCCAATGAATCGTTTTGCCGGAGGTCCCTTAACCTTCCCGTTGAGGGCCGACAAAGGAGGCAGCCTTCGCCGGTCCCTTTGGGAGGCCGACTTTTAGGAGGCGGCCGACGACTTTGACGGAGGCGGGGAGCTATGCACCTTCCAATTTTTGTTGTTGCGAAGCACAGAATTTTGCCGTCCCCGAAGGGGAGTTTTCTCTAACTCTTTTGACTGGTTTCAATAGCATTTTTGAATAACCATAAATATATCTATGATGAAAAGAAAAGAAATCTAAGAATCTTTCAGTAGAAATCGTCTGTTACTTTCTCAAATTTCAACTTTTTACAGTATAGAACCAGTATTCTCATTATTCTAGTGAAAGAATACACGTATTCCGTACTTACAATAAAATAATAGCTTCGCGCCTCTTTTGGCTTTTTAGTACGGAACAAATATGTATTTTCATAAAAGGAGATATTATTTATGCCGTTAAGTAACGACACACTTACTTTTGAGTGTGAAACAGGAAACTATCATACTTTTTGTCCTATCAGTTGTGTAGCTTGGCTTTATCAAAAAATTGAAGATAGTTTTTTTTTAGTAGTCGGTACAAAAACATGTGGATATTTTCTGCAAAATGCTTTGGGAGTAATGATTTTTGCAGAGCCTCGGTATGCAATGGCTGAATTAGAAGAAGGAGATATTTCAGCTCAATTAAATGATTATCAAGAATTAAAGCGACTTTGTAATCAAATCAAAAAAGATCGAAATCCTTCAGTAATTGTTTGGATTGGTACTTGTACCACAGAAATTATTAAGATGGATTTAGAAGGAATGGCACCTAGATTAGAAAATGAAATTGGCATTCCAATTGTTGTAGCTCGAGCTAATGGACTAGATTATGCTTTTACTCAGGGTGAAGATACTGTTTTAGCAGCCATGGCACATAGATGCCCAGAGATAAATTCAATAACATGCTCCGCACCTACAGCTGAAGAACGATTACTTTCATATTTACCAAGTAAAGAAAAACAGTCTAAAGAAAGAAAAAATTCTAGTAATCATCCCCCTTTAGTTCTTTTTGGATCTTTACCATCAAACGTTACTTCCCAATTAACTTTAGAACTTAAGAAACAATCTATTCATGTTTCTGGTTGGTTACCATCCCAAAGATATGCTGAATTACCTTCTTTAGGAGAAGGTGTTTATGTCTGTGGTGTTAATCCGTTCTTAAGTCGAACAGCTACTACTTTAATGCGTCGTCGAAAATGTAAATTAATTGGAGCTCCTTTTCCTATTGGTCCTGATGGCACTAAGGCATGGATTGAAAAAATTTGCTCTGTTTTTGATATTCAACCTATTGGATTAGAAGAACGAGAAAAACAAGTATGGAATAGTTTACAAGATTATTTAAATCTTGTACGAGGAAAATCGGTTTTCTTTATGGGGGATAATCTTTTAGAAATTTCTCTTGCGCGATTCTTAATTCGATGTGGGATGATAGTTTATGAAATTGGAATTCCATACATGGATAAACGATATCAAGCTGCTGAATTGGCACTTTTAGAAAAAACATGTCAAGAAATGAATGTTTCTCCTCCAAGGATTGTAGAAAAACCAGATAATTATAACCAGGTACAAAGAATGCGTGAACTTCAACCTGATTTAGCTATTACTGGTATGGCACATGCTAATCCGTTAGAAGCTAGAGGTATTAGTACAAAATGGTCAGTAGAATTTACTTTTGCTCAAATTCATGGTTTCACCAATGCACGAGATATATTAGAATTAGTTACACGACCATTACGACGTAATCTAAGTTTAGAACAATTAGGTTGGACTGGATTAGTTAAAAGAAATAAACTTAATGCTTAACGATGCGCGCTTTTAGGACTCCAAAAGCGCGAGGCGATAGATCCCCGCCTCCTAAAAGTCGTCGGCCCTACAGCTACGGCAAAAACAAAAAAATGCTCGCCCTTCCCTCCCCTCCCCAAAAGGGTGGACCTCCGGCGAAGGGGGACCTACGGCGGAACGAGAATTTTTGAGAATAAACTGTCCTGCGGACCTCCAGCCTTTTCCTGCTTCGCGCCTTATTATTAATAAAATAAGTAATAATAGGCGCGTTAGCCAGATGAATAATATTAAGAAAATTTTGATAAAGAATAGAATTGAAATTAGCTTCGCTCCATGTATACTATAGTTGAGATAAATTATCAATTTCTCCCATTCAAGATCTCGCAGACCCAAAAGGTGCAAAGTAAGGTGCGAAGCAGACTTAGTCTGATAAAAATTACTCAAATTATTTTTCTAATTGATTAAAATATGAATACTACTTATTTAGTTCCTTTTTTCTTAGGAACTTTTTCTGGTTTTCTAGCTACCCTTCCTATTGGTCCAGCAAAAATTTTAGCTATACGCAAATTTTTACTAATTTCAAAAGGTGCGTCAGCAAATGAAGTTTATAATTTAAGATCTTCTAATACAATTCTTTTAGCTAGTATTAGTGGTTTAATTTTTGCTCAAATATTATTCTTTTTAGCTTTACAAGTTCCTTTTCTTTATTCTTTGTGGGTAAAACCGCATTTTTTTAGTGTTTTTTTTATATCAATTTTATTTTTATATCTATATCAAATAAAAAATATACAATTTGATATATATAATACTCAATCTTTGTTAAAATCTGATTCAAATGTTTTTTATCAACAAGCTGCCTTTTTTGAAACTTTATTACTTCAACTTTTAAATCCTGTAGTTCTTCCAAATCCTGTTTTTTGTCGATTAACAAATGTTTTTTTATTTCGTTATAGTACAATAAGTACTTTTTTTGCAGGAAATATTTTAGGTTTATTAGCTGGATATGGAACATTTTATTTATCAACTTTATTTTTATTAAAAAGATTAGAATTAGATGCTCCTACAATTTATAGATTAGTAAAAATAAAAATTCATCAATTTTTTGGTATTGTTTTTGTTATTTTTAGTTTTCTTTGTTTAAGTCGAACACCTCTTCCAGCAATCAAACCGTTTCAATTAAAAGCTATACCAAGTACATTGTCTTTTAATAAATCTCCCGAAGGGACCTCCGGCTGGTATGAAAATATTTGGCCAGATTCTTTTTTTGGTTATGACAGATGGAAACGACCATTACGACTTATAGCTTTTGATAATAAAAAAGCTCAGCCAAATGACGAAATAAAACCTTTTAATAAAATGTTTTTTTCGCAATTTTTCTTTGAAGGAGGTGCCTCAGCTGATGGGAAATATCATTTATATCATAATTTTCCACAAAGTTTAGCAATCATTTCTCAAAATTTGAATTCTATTTTAAAAAACTTACCAAAAGAGTCTCAAACAAAAGAGCTTCTCACCTCTGGGACCTCCGGGAAAAATAAAAATAAACAATTGATTGACGACTGGATTCAAGACAAAAAAAATCGTCAAAATCAAATTTATCAAAATATTCATACGAAAATAAATCAGATTGAAAAAGGAATTTTTTTAGAAGAACTTGTAGAAAACAAATTTTCATCGTTTGATAATAATAAAAATAAAATAGCAAAAGAACTGGATCCTCGCTTAAGTCCAGATATTCGTGGCGCTAAACTCTTTTTAAAAAAGAAATCTTTTTTATTTCTAACAAAAGAATATTTTAGTAAAAAGAGCTTCGCTCCAATAGAAAAAAAAAATCTTACAAATACTTATACAAATAATCGGTTGAAATTATTTCTTACTAAAAATTCTCAAAATTTACCTTTTTCGGAAATTAGAGGAGCCTCCGGCCCTTTGATTACATGGAGCGAAGCTGAACAATCCTCTTTGGATAAAAATAAAAATTTAAAAGAAAAATATTTAGGAGCGGAGCACTTAGTTCCTGTCGAAAAAGCATCAGATATCGATGGTTTAAAAAATACAACGCCTTGGGATGGAATATTCAAAAAAATATCACTATCTTTTTCTTCTGGATCTCAAATAAAAGATGCTTCGCACCTTAATTTTTTAAATGAATTAAAACAGGAAGAAAATAATGCAAAGATTGATAAGATTTATAAACCAATGTCTCTTTGGAATATTAACTTTAATAAAAAAGAACTAGATCTTATAAAAAGACAAAGCGCAAATAAGCTTCATCTTAAAATATTTTTTCCTAAAAGTAATCATTTGGCAGATCGTCAAAATTTTGTTCCTCCATTGATGCCTTTTTTTCGTCGTAACGAATTTCCAGGAACAATAACATCTCGAAGAGGAAAAGCTGTTTGTTGGAATACTTTTCAAAAAAAACCTCATTCTCCTCTTTTTATAAACCATTTGAGTTTACTTAAAAATTTATTTGCAAAACAAAAAAAAATACAAATTAATCAAGATGTACCTACTAGGTCTTGGCAACCAACTTCAAGACTCTTTCAGTTTTTAAGAGATTATTTATTATCTTTACAAGCATATATTAGAAAATATTTAAAATTACCTTTCTTAATCATAGTAAAAAACTTTGTTCGTCAATTATTTTTTCAATCTGCAGAATGGGAAAAAGATTGGACAAATTTATCAAAAGAAGTCTATGTTGAATGTGATTTTTATGGAAAAGCTGTTTCTATGGGTGTAAAATTACCAAATTTTTTTGCTAATGATGAACCTAAGCAAATAAAAATAATAAACCCTTTTCAATTAAGATTTTGGACTCGTTCTCTGTCTGAAAAACCATCTTTCCAAGAGTCCGAAAACTACAGTTTTTTAAATGTTTGGGGAAGAGAAACAAAAATGCCTTTTGGCAAAGTCAAAAAATCACCTTCTTTTTGGCAACTTCTTGTAGAAAGAATAAAACTTATTTTACAATACAAAATTTTAAAAAATTTATCTCCTACAGGCCCTGCTCTAGATCCTGTGGTTATACAAAACCAAACAGAGATTGATAAAGTCCAATCAAAATATGAAATTCAACAAAAAGGTAACTTTGCACAATCAAAAATTTCCCAAAGATCTGAAGGACTGCATTTACCAAAAGGAGAGGAGCAAAGCAATTTTCAAAATGCCGATGTCGAAGGTCCCGAAGCGCCTTCGGCCGTTGGGAAAAATGAAAATTCTATTGAAAAAAATCTCAAATACAAAACAACAAAAAGAAAAATAATAACTAATTCACTTCAAAATAAAACTCTTTCACAGTTAACGAAAAAAGAAAAAATCAATCGTACAAGACAATATACTTTTAAAAATATATCTTTACTTTTGGAAAGACGATGGTTTCATATCTATCGATTCTTTTTAAAGAAAGAAAAAGAATTAGTTTTTCATATTCAAAAAAATATCTTTCAAATTCAAAAATCATTTCTACGTACAAATACCAAAATATTAAAAACGTTTTCTAAACTATTTTATAATATTTCTAAAATTTTACGTTTTTTGTCATATCGAGTATCTGAATTTTTTAGCTTTTGGTGGCTTAAGTTGACAAAAAATCAAAAACCGGTAGGCGAGCAAATTTCTTCTAATTTAGATATTTTTGATAGCTACGCGCCTACTAAAAATTTATCGCAAGCATATATTATTCATAGTATATGGGAAGATAGAATGATGAGTAGACCTAACATTACTTCTTTAATGAAATCATGGAATCAAGATCATCCTTTAAAAAATCATTTAGAGGGATTTTTGAATGAACAAGGAATTTTAGGAAATGAAAAACCAGAAAATCTAACAGAACAGCAATGGAAAGAGTGGTTAAAAAACTTTCGAGCTTATACACCGTCTTTCAAACTTTGGGCCCTTTGTGCGCCTAATTATTGGACCAAAGCTGTAGAGCAATACTGGAAAGACTTGCCACCTTCAAAATTAGAAAGTATTCTAAACCAGGAACTAAATCAAATTAATAAAAATTCTAATTTTAATAATTCTTTAGAGAACAACACTTTAAATAAATTTTTAGAACCTCATTTTCCATTATTTCAAGCAGCTCAAAAACAAAAAAAACTTTGGAAATTTAATCTTCTGTCTCGTAATTACACCGAAATTAATAATGACGGAGACATAAATGCTTTTGTTAGTTGGCAAACTAATGATTTAAATAAAAAAACACATTTTTTATTTGATCTACTTAAAAAAGTAAAAGGTGCGCAGTATAAAAATTTAATAATTAGTCCTATTAACAGCTCCTTCGTCGCTCCTCAAATAAAAGAAAACAAAATTAGAAAAAATGTTACACAACAAAATATTCAAAAAGAATTACCTATTATTCAAAGAGAAAAAAAACGTTTTGATTTTGATATAAAATTACAAACACTACGACAACGAGCATGCTACGCACCTGTTTCTACAAGAAGATGGAAATTAAAGAAATTGAAAAATAAGTTGGAAAGGTTAGAAAAAACTGTAATTAAAAAACCACAGGGGGGAGAATTATCTTCTTCGTTGACCATTGGTGAAAAAAATAAAAAAATGATTCGGGAACTTTTTGAATCCGAAAATAGATTATTTGCAAATATTCTAGAAAACTGGAATTCAAAAATATTAGATGATGAATTATTGATGTACAATACAATAAGTTCTATTTTAAGATTTGGAAATAAAAATATAAATGCTTCACTACTGAATAGTTCTGATTCATTATCGTTATTCCCACGAGGAGCGAAGCCTTTTGATTTCAATTTTGTTTTATTAGAGGATGTTTATTTGCCTACTTATTTGCGGGAAATAAGAATTTTAGATTGTTTCAATTTGGACAAAGATAATCAAAGCTTCGTACCTAAATTCTCTCCATCAAATACAAATTACGAAAAACGTTCTTCTAATAAAAAAGAAAAAAGTATTTACGCAGATACTATTAGTAAATGGCATCTAATGTTCCAACAAAATCAAAATTCAATTAAAGATCGACAAACTATTGTGCGTTTTTTATGGCCAACACATCGTCTAGAAGATTTAAGTTGTATTAATAGATTTTGGATGGGAACAGCTAATCAAAGTCGATTTAGTATGTTACGTATACAAGATTTTCCAGATATTTAAAAATTTATCATTGATTGCCAAGTTTAAAGCAAAGGGCCGGGAACCGGCTCGCACAGCTAGGCAGGGGAGTTGTGCTTCGCACCTTTATTGTCGCTTCGCGCCGCGCCTCCGGAAAAATGCTTGCCACCGGGAAGAAATTTTTTTGACTTAATACAATTCTAATATATACCAAGTAGAAAAAGATTTCTTTCCCAAAATACCGAAGAGGCGAAGCCGTTTTTAGTAGGCCACAATAAGAGCTTCGCTCCAATAGAAAAAAAAAAATCCTTTTCCTTTCGAAATGAAATAGTATAAAATACATTAGTATTTTAATAGTAAAAAATATTTGCATAAAAATTTTTTTGTTTTACAAGAGATCACGAAGGTCCGCAGTGCCTTCGGCCGTAAGAAAAAAAAATCAATTATTATATTATAATGACAAAACAATTTATTCAAAAACTCTCTTCTAACACTGTTGGTACTGGAGGAAAAAATCTATTGGCAAACTTTCAAGAGAATTCAGGATCGACTGAAACTCAAATTTATATATTGACTCAAAGAGTAGCTCGTTTAAGTTCTCATTTGAAGATTCATAATAAAGATTATTCTTCTCAAAGAGGTTTACGTAAATTATTAGGAAAACGTAAACGTTTGTTAGCATATCTTTCTAATGAAGATGTTGAACGTTATGAAAACTTACTTGTTCAATTGGGAATTCGAGGTTTGAAAAAAATGTAAATTCCTACTTAAGCTAAAGCCGTCTATACTGATGTTGATAATTTTATCTACTAGGAGAATCATTGTCAGAGAGTCACTTTTGGGGGAGTATCATGCGTAAGAAACATCAATAAGGGGCGGGCGTCAGCCACTATTGAGCCAAAATATCCCCTACGGGGAAGAATTTTTTTATAATAGAGGTCAGAAAATTCCAAAGTAGAGGCTGGTGTTAACACACCAATATGACTTTATTAGAAAGCCCTTACTTTTCACAAGTACAAAAAAATAGGCAGGCACGAAGTATGAATCGTCCTGGAAACTTTTTCAAAGTTTATTTTAAATAGCTCATTGTTGTAATTAAGAGGAGAGATGGTTTTATGACCATGCTTAAAACTAAAGCAGATCCCATGCTAGTAAGTATGGGACCTCATCATCCATCAATGCACGGAGTCCTTAGACTCATTGTTACCCTTGATGGGGAAAATGTAATAGATTGTGAACCTATCTTAGGTTATTTACATCGAGGAATGGAAAAAATTGCTGAAAATAGAACTACGTTACAATATCTTCCTTATGTAACTCGCTGGGACTATTTAGCAACAATGTTTACTGAAGCTGTGACTGTGAATGCACCAGAACGACTAGCTAATATTCAAGTGCCAAAAAGGGCTAGTTACATAAGAGTCATCATGCTAGAATTAAGTAGATTAGCATCTCATTTATTATGGCTTGGTCCTTTTATGGCAGATATTGGAGCACAAACTCCTTTTTTTTATATTTTTAGAGAAAGGGAAATGATTTATGACCTGTTTGAATCTGCAACAGGTATGAGAATGATGCATAATTATTTTAGAATTGGGGGAGTAGCTGTTGATTTACCTTATGGTTGGGTAGATAAATGTCTCGATTTTTGTGACTATTTTTTACCAAAAATTGATGAATATGAACGTTTAATTACTAGAAATCCTATTTTTTTAAAACGGGTAGAAGGAGTTGGTTTCATTGGAAGAGAAGAAGCTATTAATTGGGGATTATCTGGTCCTATGTTACGTGCTTCCGGAGTTCAATGGGATTTGCGAAAGGTTGATCATTATGAATGTTATGATGAATTTGATTGGCAAGTTGAATGGCAAACAGAAGGCGATTGTTTAGCTCGCTATTTAGTACGTATTGGAGAAATGCGAGAGTCTACAAAAATTATTCAACAAGCTCTTAAAAGTATTCCAGGAGGACCTTATGAAAATTTAGAAGCGCGAAGAATAGGTCTAATTGGTACAGATACATCTCAATGGAATGATTTTGAATATCAATTCATCAGTAAAAAACCATCACCAACTTTTAAACTTCCTAGACAAGAACATTATGTTAGAGTAGAGGCTCCAAAAGGAGAATTAGGTATTTTTCTAATAGGAGATGATAGTATTTTTCCATGGAGATGGAAAATTCGTCCACCAGGATTTATTAATTTGCAAATTCTTCCACAATTATTACGAGGAGTAAAATTAGCTGATATTATGACAATTTTGGGAAGTATAGATATTATTATGGGGGAGGTTGATCGTTAGATGACATCTACTATAGCTATTGATCAGAAAATCATTCATTTTCTGATTTATTTAGGATTTCCAAAACCATTATCTGAATTTGTTTGGATTTGTATCCCTATTCTTATAGTAGTTCTTGGATCAACTTTAGGTGTATTAGTTATTGTATGGTTGGAAAGAAAAATATCGGCAGCTGTACAACAACGAATTGGTCCTGAATATGCTGGTCCTTTAGGAATTATTCAAGCTCTAATTGATGGTCTAAAATTAATTCTTAAAGAAGATATTATTCCCTCTAAGGGTGATAGTTGGCTTTTTACATTAGGCCCTGCTATTGTTGTAATACCAATCGTTTTAAGTTATTTAGTCGTTCCTTTTGGACCAAATTTAATAGTAGCTGATATTGGCGTAGGAATTTTCTTTTGGATTGCAATATCTAGTGTTGCACCTATGGGACTTTTAATCGCAGGTTATGGATCCAATAATAAATATTCTTTATTAGGGGGACTAAGAGCTGCTGCGCAATCTATTAGTTATGAAATTCCTCTTACTTTGTGTGTTTTAGCTATTACTTTAATGTCTCATAGTCTTAGTACAATTGATATTGTAGAACAACAATCGAAATATGGAATTTTAGGATGGAATATTTGGCGTCAACCCATTGGTTTTTTTGTTTTTTTAATTTCATCTTTAGCCGAATGTGAAAGATTACCTTTTGACTTACCTGAAGCTGAAGAAGAATTAGTTGCAGGATATCAAACAGAATATTGTGGAATTAAATTTGGTTTATTTTATGTTGCTTCTTATATTAATTTATTAGTATCCGCTTTGTTTGTTGCAGTTCTTTATTTAGGAGGATGGGATTTATCTATTCCTTTTTTAAATGATTATATTACTTCTACTGGTTTTTTGAATCAATGGGAAATAAACGAAACTTTTGTAGGAATAATGACAGGTATTTTAGGACTTGGTATTACTTTAGCTAAAGCCTATCTATTTTTATTTATTTCTGTTTTAACTCGTTGGACTCTTCCGAGAATAAGAATGGATCAATTATTAGATTTAGGATGGAAATTCCTTTTACCCGTATGTTTAGGAAATCTATTACTTACGGCTTCTTTTCAAATTACTCTTCTTTAATGTTCCTTTTTAACAAATTTGTTGTCGGAGCCGGAACCGGAAGCACAATAGCACGCCGGAGGTCCCTTTGCCTTCCCGTTGAGGGCCGACAAAGGAGGCAGCCTTCGCCGGTCCCTTTGGGAGGCCGACGACTTTGCCGGAGGCAGAAGAGTGCAAATCAGGAGGAGGTGCGTAGCAGTTTGATCATCAGTCCATAAGTAAAGAAAAAATTTCTTTCACGCCTCCTTTAGTCGGCCCTCCCTTTCACTTTTCGCGGACCTTTGGGAGCTAAAGCCCTTGAAGGTGCGAATCCTGGAGGTGTTCGAAGGATGCGTCGTCCCGTAAAGGCGCGAAGCGCTTGAGGTGCAAAGCATGGAGGTCCGCCTCCTAAAAGTCGGCCTCCCAAACCCAGGCGAAGGCGAAGGGAGCGTCACGGGAATATTTGGAAGCCATCGGTGTGATAGGCCTCAGCCTAAATTTGATTTGTCCGGTACCTTTTATAATTTTAAATAGAAATATAAAAATATAAAAATATAAAAATATAAAAATATAAAAATATAAAAATATAAAAATATAAAAAAGAGCTTCGCACCTGCAGCACTTAGTGCTCTCTTTTATAGTTCTTTCATATGTGAAAGAAGAAAATGCTCGCCCCCCGGAATTTAATTTTATTGTATTAAAAGGACCTTTTCGCCGCTCCTTCGTCGCGCCTTCGGGGAGGTGCGGAGCACAAATAAAATTAAAGAATAGAAAAAAACTAAGAAAAATTTTTTATCTATGATAACAGGTTTAAAAAATTATAGTCAAGATGCTTTGAGAGCAGCTCGTTATATAGGACAAGGTTTTTTTGTCACTTTGGATCATATGAATCGTACTCCTATTACAATTCAATATCCATATGAAAAATTAATTCCATCAGAGCGTTTTCGAGGACGTATTCACTTTGAATTTGATAAATGTATTGCATGTGAAGTGTGTGTTCGCGTATGTCCTATTAATTTACCTGTAGTTGATTGGGAATTTCAAAAATCAATGAAAAAAAAACAATTAAAAAGTTATAGCATTGATTTTGGAGTTTGTATTTTTTGTGGAAATTGTGTTGAATTTTGCCCTACAAATTGTTTATCTATGACAGAAGAATATGAACTTTCTTCTTATGATCGTCATGAATTAAATTATGATCAAGTAGCTTTAGGTCGTTTACCAAATCCTGCTAGTAAAGATCCATTAGTTCATCCTGTATTAGGTCTGGGATATCTTCCAAAAAAATTATTAACTCCATCAACAGAATCAAAAACTATCACGAACTTTGATGAGGTTGCGTAGCCAATCTTTTTGTCAAAGATTTCGTGCTAGCTCTCCTCCGGACCTAGATTCAAATGCTTGCCCTCCCCCTTCGGGGGACCTCCGGCCGGAAAATATATTTTTGACAATTCCCGGAGGTCCGACTTTTAGGCGGATATTTTCACTTTATTTTTGTTCACGGAGCCATAGGGAGGAGTTATTTATAATAAAAGCTAAAGCCCTTTGCCAGAGGTCCCCCGAAGGGGGAGTCTTTTCGTAAAGTTGATTTTTTGGGTCCCGAAAAAGGAAAGCTTTTTGATCTTCGGGGCCACCAAAGTCTTTTTACCTTTTTTTATTTATTAGGAGCAAAAAAGGCTGCTTCGCACCATTAGTCATTTCGACTATTTTCTTTTTTCCGGAGGTCCGACTTTTAGGCGGATATTATTAATATTTTATTTAGGAGTTAAATCAAATGAATATGGTTTTCTTACCAGAAACAATCAATTCTCCTGGACTTTATTTTTTGGATCTTGGGATTCTTTTAGGTGGTTTGGGAGTAGTTTTTTTTGGGAAAATTATTTATTCTGCCCTTTTTCTTGGAATTGTTTTTGTTTGTGTAGCTTTGCTATATCTTTTATTGAATGCTGATTTTTTAGCAGCAGCTCAAATATTAATCTATGTAGGAGCAATAAATGTTTTAATTGTATTTGCAATTATGTTAGTAAATAAACCAGAGAATGAAACAACTCAAAAAAAAAGAACTTTCGGAGATATTTTGTCGGGTATTTCAGTTCTTGGTTTATTTATTTTTTTAATAATAATGATTTTAAATACTACTTGGATTCAAAATAGTTCATTAAATCCGGAGCTTGAAAACTCATTTCAAAGTGTAGATATCATTGGAATTCATTTATTAACTGATTTACTTCTACCATTTGAATTATTATCTATATTACTCCTTGTGGCTTTAGTTGGAGCCATTACGATTGCTCGTAAAGAGATTAGCCCCAAAATAGACAAAAATTAAAAGCAAAAATGCCGTCCTTCGTCGCCGGAGGGCTCAAAAAGGGACCGGCGACTTTTAGGACCTACGGCTAAAGCCGCTCCCGCTCCTTCGTCGCGCCTTTGGGAATTTTGAGTTTTTAATTAATTCGTAGTGATGAGATGCTTTTTATCTTAGAAGTACGCATGAAGTGTATACTTATAAGATAAAAAGCTTTTTCTTTTATGTAATGCTTACTCACCTTCGGTATCTATAGAACATAACAAAAAAAGGGCCGGGAACCGGCTCGCCTCTTTTCGGGGAGCAAGCATTTTAATTGCTTTATTTTTATTAAATCATTTTAAACAAAAATTTATATCAGGAGCGAAGCTTTATGCTAGAAAATTCACTTATTTTAGGTGCTTATCTTTTTTGTATTGGAATTTATGGATTAACAACTAGCAGAAATATGATTAGAGCATTAATGTGTTTAGAATTAATGCTTAATGGAGTGAATTTGAATTTAGTAGCTTTTTCTTCTTTTTTAGATTCTGATCAAATTCGAGGACAAGTCTTTGCAATCTTTATTATTGCTATAGCAGCAGCCGAAGCAGCTATTGGTCTAGCTATTATTTTGAATATTTTTCGTAATCGAAATTCTATTCGCATAGATCAATTTAATTTACTAAAATGGTAGTTTTTTCATAATCAAAGTAAAGATCTTTTTAGAGATCTTTCATGAAAAGAGATTTTTATTAACTGTTTGGCATCTTAAATAATTAGATAAAAAAATTATCTTTTCATAAACAATAAAGATCTAATGGAGAGAACTACTAACGAGATTATTCGATAAAGTAGTGGCTACGCTCCTGCTTCGCACCTATAAAATTTCAATTGCTACGCACGTAGTTTTTCTTTTAATGCCGGAGGGACGACGTTAGGTGGGAAATATTAGACTTTTTCTTATTAAAGAAAAAAGAATTTTCGGAGCCGGTTCCTCCCCCTTCGGGGGACCTGGTGCTGCTCCTTCGTCGCACCTTTCACGAAACTTGAAAAAGGAAGCGTGCTTCGCACCCTCAGGGAACTTTGATTTTTATAACTTATGAGGTCCGAAGGATGCATAAACGAACTATTAGTCAATAGCGAAGAAAAATGCTCGCCCCCCGGATTTTTTCTTTTTATTATCGTAGACGCGAAGCGCCGGAGGTCCGCCTCCCTTCGCTGGCGTCGGCCTCCCAAAGGGACCCCGGCGAAGGCTCCCGAAGGGGGACCTACGGGAAGGCGAAGGACGGCACTTATTAGAGGGCCGAAGGCTAACTCAGTAGAAAAAAGAAACCAAATAATGAAAAAGTTGTAATTACTATTACAAATAAATAAGCTGTAGTTCGGCCTACCTCACCATATCTTGTACTTTCTCCTCCAAAAAGAGATAAAAGTCCAATGTTATTTACTACACCATCTATAACCCATTGGTCAAATAAAAAAAATAAATTTGCAATACTTCTTGTTCCAGAAATAAAAGTTTTATTATACAATTCATCAATATAACCACGACGAAGCGACCAATTATAAATATTATTTAAAATAACTCCTAAAATTCCTTCTTTTTGAGGATCTAAAAATTCAATAAGATTTCGGTTACGTGATGCATGAGGACCATAAATTATCCAAGCAATAGAAGCACCTGTAAGTGCTATACCTACAGAAGGAAGAGATTCTAAAGCAAATTCAGTCCAAGTTAATTCATTTTCATTAATATGTAAATCATTTATGTGTAACCAGTTTGAAAAAAGAAGAGAACTTGTTTCACCTAAAAGTAAAGGTGCACCTAAAAATCCTATGAAAATTGTTGGAACAGATAAAGCTACTAAAGGGGCTACCATGTTGACACTTGATTCATGAGGACCACTTTTGCTTGTAGTTTTCTTATCATTTTTAGAATGCTGCGCACCTCGGAAATCACCTTCAAAAGTAAGAAAATACATTCGAAACATATAAAACGCAGTAAGTCCAGCTGTAAACCATGCAATCCATCCTAAAATAGGCGTTTTAGCCCAAGCCTCTGCTAGAATTTCGTCTTTAGACCAGAAACATGCAAAAGGTGGAATTCCACATAAAGATAAAGTTCCAATCAAAAAGGTGACTCCTGTAACAGGCATATATTTTCTAATGCCTCCCATATACCCCATATCTTGGCTTTTATTTGGATTATAACCAACAGTAGGTTCCATACCATGAATAACGGATCCTGAACCTAAAAATAAAAGTGCTTTAGAATAAGCATGAGTTACTAAATGAAATAAACCCGCCTTATAAGAACCTAAACCTAAAGCTAACATCATATAACCTAGTTGAGACATTGTAGAATAAGCCAAACCTCTTTTTAAATCTCTTTGTGAAAGAGCTAAAGTTGCTCCAAGAAGAGCTGTTGATACGCCTGTTATAGCAATAATATCCATAACCATAGGCAAATTTTGAAATAATGGTAAAAGTCGTGCTACTAAAAAAATACCTGCAGCTACCATAGTAGCTGCATGGATTAATGCGGAAATTGGTGTTGGGCCTTCCATAGCATCTGGAAGCCAAACATGTAAAGGAAATTGAGCAGATTTAGCAACAGGTCCTAAAAATAATAAAAGAGAACAAACTATAGCAAAAGATACATTTACATTATTATTATTTAAAAGTTCACAAAATCTGTTAGTAATAGTTTCAAAATCAAAACTTCCAGTAATCCAATAAAAACCTAAAATTCCTAATAATAAACCAAAATCTCCTACACGATTTGTAACAAAGGCTTTCTGACAAGCTGCAGCAGCACTTGGACGACTAAACCAAAAACCTACAAGTAAATAGGAACACATACCTACTAATTCCCAGAAAGCATAAATTTGAATTAAGTTAGAACTTAAAACTAGACCTAACATGGAGGCGGTAAATAAACTTAAATAAAGAAAAAATCTCACATATCCTTGATCATGTGACATATATCCATCAGTATAAATCATTACCCCTATACCTACTGTTGTTACTAAAACTAACATAATAGAACTAAGCGGATCAATCACATACCCAATTTGTAATGATACAGCTTCTGTGGTAATCCACGACCAAATGTATATATGAGCTGAATTATTTAAAATTTGATCCCAAAATAAACCAAAAGAAAGCATCATTGAAAAACCTAAAAAAGCTATGCTAATAGCAGCAGATGCCCATCGCAAACTTCGAGTACCACGTCTAAAAGAGAGTAAGCCAAATCCTAAGATTAAAGCAGATAAGCAAGGAAAAAGTGGTATCAACCACCCATATTGATCAATTTGTTGCATATTACTAGTTTTATTTATTTTTTTTGTTAGGTCCGAAGGAAGCTCGCACAGAAAGATATCTTTTTTTACAACCTTTTAGCGAGCCGGTTCCCGACCCTTGTTGACAATCCTACCATTAAAAAGGATCTTAGATTTCGTAGGGGCAAAAAACCTTAGAACCCCACCCAATAATAAGTAGGCTTTGGGTAACAAAAGAACGATGCGAGAAGCAAGCGAATCATCTTTTTATTCTTTAAAAATAAAGGCGCGAACGCTACGCGCCTTTGTCGACCTCCGGCCGGAAAATAAAAAAGATTTTATGATAGAGTTGCCTTCGTCCCTACTTAAAAAGTAAAAGCATTATTTATTATGTGCTTCGTGCCTAAAAAAGAAAAAACCAGGGGGGCGAGCATTTTTTATATGTTTTTTCTCTATGCTTCTCACCATGCTTCGCACCTATGAGTTTTACGCTGGTTTGAAGTAAGAACAAAAGGTGCGTAGTACAAATTTTATTTATTAAAAAAGTATTGACATTATACTAAGGTGCGAAGCAGAATAATCAAGAAACTTTGAAGTTTTGAAGTGTTCAGAAAAGATCTTTTTCTAATTAATATGTATTATAGTACATATCAAATAGAAAAAAAAATCTTTCTCTGCGTCCTTCGGACCTCTTGGCTCACAAACACAAAATTTTTGGAATTTATTTATTAATTTTTTTTATATTATGAATACATATGCAATTATTGAAGCTGGAGGTGAACAACTCCAAGTACAACCTGGTCGTTTTTATGATATACGTCTTAATGTGCCATTAACAGAATTTTGGGAAAATAGAAAAATAGTATTTTCTCGTGTTCTTATGATTCGTTCTGAATCCAATACTTTTCTAGGAAAACCTTGGTTAGAACAAGCGACAGTAAATGGGCGAATTTTTCATCCTCGTAGAGGGAATAAACTTATTGTTTATAAAATGCGTCCTAAAAAGCATACATCTAAAAAAAATGGACATCGACAGGCTTTAATGAGATTTATAGTAGATTCTATTTTCTTTAATAATCAAAAATTATAGAAAGAGACTACCTAAAAATGCTTTGCAGCTCACAGTATTAGTGACAAAAAGATCTGCCTAAAGGCAGACCTCCAGAAAATTTGAACTTCAAAAAATTTCCCCAAAGGCGCGACGAAGGAGCGGGGTAGTGAATTTTTTTCTTTGCACCTTGAATAAAATATAGTTCCCTTTAGGGACCCAAGGTGCGTAGCTCTACGGGACCCTAAACGTCAATTTCTATTGAATTATCAAAATAAATTATTTTAAAATATTTTTCTTTTCTTACAAATAAATAAAATATTTTTAAATAATTTATTTTATTATTTCAAACCGCTCCGCTACGCGCCTAACGTCGGGCCTTTTATTTTTTCTGGTATCAAATGCTCTTTATTTGAATTATAATAAATATCAAGGTACGCAGTAAGCGCGCGATGGTTTACCTAGTCAATTTTCAGCCAAAGGCACGACGAAGAAGTGGTTAGCATGCAAAGCTCGGAACCAAAAGAAAGCAAAGGTGCGAAGCATTTTTTGTTTTTTAGTTCTAAATATTTCCCTCCTAACGTCGTCCCTCCGGGAAAATCCAAAAGGATACTTTTTCTATAATAGGAGTCTTCGGCCCTACTTTCCGGGGGTGGGGGAGAGCAAAAGAAAAAAAAAAATTCTACTTGGAGAGTCAAAATATCTACCAAAGCCAGAGGTCCCCGAAGGGGAGTACGAAGGATGGCATATTATTCATCTGAATTATTTAAAAAAGCTTTGTTTTCTAAAGGAGCGTAGCTATACGAAATTAATGTTAATGATTTATCATTCCCAGATGGTAAAGAAACAATTTCTTTAGCTTTTTGATTCCATAATTGTAATGTAAGATCAGGATAAAAACCTATACCTAACATAGGAATTAATAATGATAAAATTATAAATACCTCTCTAGGACTTGCATCTAATTTTAAACTGTCTTTTACTGTTTTTAAAGAAATATCGTTGTAGCCATAAAACATTTTTCTAACCATAGATAACAAATAAATAGGAGTTAAAATAATACCAATGCCTTCCACGAAAGTTATTACTGCTTTAAATACTGGAGAATATACAGAACTAGCTACAATACCTAAAAAAATCATAAGTTCTGCTACAAAACCACTCATACCAGGTAAAGCTAAAGAAGCCATTGCACATGCTGTAAACGTGGAAAAAGTTTTTGGTAAAGGAGATCCCCATCCACCCATTTCATCTAGAATTAAAGTACGACTTCTATCATAGGTTGTTCCAGCTAGGAAAAAAAGCCCAGCACCAATAAGTCCATGCGAAATCATTTGTAAAATTGCACCACTTAAGCCTAAATCTGAAAACGAACCAGCTCCAATTAAAACAAACCCCATATGCGAAACAGAAGAATATGCAATTCGTCGTTTTAAATTTTTTTGTGCAATCGATACAAGTGCAGCATAGACAATCTGTCCTGCACCTAATGCAACTAGCCATGGAGCAAAAACTCTATGCGCTTCTGGTAACATTTCAATATTTATTCGAATAAATCCGTAACCTCCCATTTTTAATAAAATTCCAGCTAATAACATACAGGTACTATAGTGTGCTTCGCCATGAGTATCGGGTAACCAAGTATGAAAAGGAAACACTGGTAATTTTACAGCATAAGCTATTAGAAAACCTAAATATAAAAGAATTTCTAAACCTAAAGGATAAGACTGTTTCGAAAGAGTTTCCATATCAAGTATTGGTCCACTGTTTCCCCAAAGACTTATAGTTAAGATAGCAGCAAGTAAAAATATAGAACCTCCTGCTGTATATAATATGAATTTAGTAGCAGCATATAAACGACGTCGACCTCCCCACATAGAAAGTAATAAGTAAACTGGAATTAGTTCAAGTTCCCACATAAAAAAGAAGAGTAATAAATCTTGTGAGAGAAATAGTCCTAATTGACCACTATACATAGCTAACATTAAAAAATAAAAAAGTCGAGGATTTCGAGTTACAGGCCAAGCTGCGAGTGTAGCAAGCGTTGTAATAAAACCTGTTAAAAGTACTAATGCTATAGATAAACCATCAACTCCTACTCTCCAATGAAAATCTATCACTTCAATCCAAGAAATATCTTCTTTTAATTGAATACCTTGTCCATAAAAATCAAATTGAGAACCAAAAACATAAGTCATTAAAAGAAAATCTATTAAACAAATTCCAAGAGCATACCATCGAATTAAATTATTTCCTCGATTTGGTATTAAAGGAATTAATAATCCTGCAAAAACTGGAAAAAGGATTATTATTGTTAGCCAAGGATAATTATTCATTTTTTCTATTTTCAAATAAAAATATGAATCCCCCAAAAGGGGAACTCCGGGAAAACTTGATTTAAATTGTTATTTGAGCTACGCACCTTGTCAAAGATCCTGAAAGGGCTGTAGGATCCTCAAGGTACTATCAGGAATTTTCTTAATATCTAAAATTTATTTGATGCTATGCACCTTTATCTCTTTACTTCGCAACTTTTTTAGTAGAACCCTATTAGAAGAGAGGGCCGAAGCACCTTTGGCCCTCTCTTATATTCTCTGGATCTTATAAAAATTGATAAAAAAGCTTCGCTCCTATATCGATTTTTATAAGAACCCTTTTCCATGCTTTGGCACTTTGCCAATGCCGGAGGTCCTAAGGGAATTAATTTTGCGTTCAAAAAGTATTGGCGTAGAAAAACTTAATAAGCCTCCGGCCCTTTTGCTTGATTGCCTTAGAAAAGAGGTTCAAGTAAGGGAGGAACCTTTTGAGCTTCGCTCCTCCCTAATAGAAAAAATATTATTAGCGTAGGTTGGAAAATCCAGAAAGCAAAAATAACCTAAAAGGGCCGACCAAAGGGAGGCACGTTATTTTTCATTCTAATAAGCTAGTCCCATACTACGGGTGGTTTCAGAGCCTAAATATACTCTAACGCTCAAAAAATCAGTTGGACAAGCAGATTCACAACGTTTACAACCAACACAATCTTCAGTTCTAGGAGCGGAAGCAATTTGACTTGCTTTACATCCATCCCAAGGAATCATTTCTAAAACATCAGTAGGACAAGCTCTAACACATTGAGTACAACCAATACAGGTATCGTAAATTTTAACTGAATGTGCCATGATTATGAATGAACAAAAAGGCTTTAATTTTTATCAAATGCTATGCACCTAGTAATTTAGGGCAAAAAGATGAGTGCTACGCACCTTTAAAGGACCTAAAGGGCCGACTTTTCGGACCTACAGCAACGTGCGCAGCAGTTTTTCTATTAATTAGAACTTTTAAAAGTACTTTAATGAATTCAAAATTGTCTAATTTTGAATAATTGTCTTGCTATAAAATAAATTTATTTTATAGTAAATAAGATTGTATAGAATTTTGATCTGGAATGCAATTTTCTTTTCATTAAGATTTATTGCTAGGCTTCCTGCGTACCTTCCGGAGTCCATTTACCCGGGGCAAGCATTTTTTTTGTTTTTATAGAAAAATTTAGTTTAACCATCCATAACTATGTAAACCTTTTCCTAATAAATTAACACCTAAATAACACATCCAAACTACAAAAAATCCTAAGAAAGCTACTAATGCTGGTTTTGTTCCATTCCACCCTTTTGTTATACGGATATGTAAATAAATAGCAAAAATAACCCATGTAATTAAAGCCCAAGTCTCTTTCGGGTCCCAATTCCAATACGAACCCCAGGCTTCATTAGCCCAAACAGCACCAGAAAGAATACCTAAAGTTAACAAAGGAAAGCCTATCCCAATAATTCTATAACTCCAATAATCTATTTGATTTACTAAAACTGTTTTATATTTTTGTAAATAAAGTGCTTTTAATAACTCGGAATTTTCAATATTCCATTTTGAATCTATACAATGAGAAAATGGTACTGCTATCGCAGGATTCAAAATCATTTTTGTTTTTTGGATTTCTTCTTGGTTTGTCTTTTTTTGAGAAAAAGATTGATTAAGAGAAATTGCTCGCCCCCCGGTTTTTTGAACTTTATTCTTTGTTTTTTGTATCGAATTTAAACTATATTTCGTTTTAGATAATTCATCTATTCTTTCAGATACATAAGCTGGATTCGAGAAAAGGTGCGTAGCACTATTATTTTTTTCACTTGAAAGAATATTTAGAGTTAATAATGTGACGGCTAACAATGAACCAAAAAGAAGTGCTCCATAACTTAAAATCATCATAGTTACGTGCATCATAAGCCAATTTGATTGTAAAGCGGGTACTAAGGCTGTAGCTTCTTGCAATTGTTTAGGAAGTCCTAACGTACTAAAAGTTGTTGTCATCAAAAGAATTGGAGCTATAATGGCATCTAACCATTCACTTTCAATTTTGATTTTAAAAAGTAAATAAAGAAAAATTAAACTCCATGCTAAAAATAATGAGGATTCATATAGATTACTTAATGGAATATGATCTGATAAATTCCATCGAATAATACATAATCCGGTAACAGAAAGAAAACCTAAAAAAATTCCAATAAAAGATCCATATGGGTTTGATAGAGAAAAAATTTTTTCAGAATTATTACGCTGCGCGCCTTCGGCCGAAGAACCGTTAGGTGAGGGTTCCAAAAGGGACCGGCGACTTTTGAGAGGTGGCGGACATGAACTAAATTTCGCACTCCCGTGACCTCTGGCTCCGGCTCCGGCTACGGCAGAAGAGATTGTTTTATTTTCATAGAGTGTTATTTTTACCCAAGAAAATAAAGTAACTAGAAAAAAAATAATAAAAGAAAATTGAATCAAAATTTGTTCTAAAGTATTAAATATCATAAGAAAATAAATATTGTTTTCTATTTTGGATTTGTAGTAACGCTACGCGCCTTCAGCTACGCTCCTTTGGTTTAATTAATTATTTAGTAATTTAATTATTATATAGATTATAAAAAACAAACAACTTTTATGTACTTTTTACTAAAAAAGGATAGAATGGTTCACTAGGATTCATTTTCCGGGGGGGGCGAGCAAATTGATAACATTTAAATTATCAAAAATACTTTTTAATAAAAAATGCTTGTCTCCGGCTCGTCTCCGGAAATATAAAAAACATTCCCGGAGGTCTGACTTTTAGGCGGATCTATTTTTTTATCTAAATTTATTTTCTTTTGGTATAAGTATAAGTTTTTAAAAAATGCATTTGTTTT